TTATAGACTATTCATTGGTAGAATGGAAAGAATTGGAGGAAGAGGAACCCACAGGGAATGAATGGGAAGATCGAAAAGTTGGAAGAAGAAAAGATTTTTTGCTTAGACGCATGGAATTGGCTAAGCATTTTATTCGAACAAATATAGAACCAAAATGGATGGTTTTGTGTCTATTACCAGTTCTTCCTCCTGAGTTGAGACCAATCTATCATATAGATGAGGATAAACTAGTGACCTCGGATATTAATGAAATCTATAGAAGAATTATCTATCGGAATAATACTCTTACAGATCTATTAACAACAAGTATAGCTACGCCAGAAGAATTAATAATATCTCAGGAAAAATTGCTACAAGAAGCCGTGGATGCACTTCTTGATAATGGAATCTGCGGACAACCAATGAGGGATGATCATAATAGAGTTTACAAGTCGCTTTCAGATGTAATTGAAGGCAAAGAAGGAAGAGTTCGCGAGACTCTGCTTGGTAAACGGGTCGATTATTCAGGGCGGTCCGTGATTGTCGTGGGCCCTTCACTTTCATTACATCGATGTGGATTGCCTCGCGAAATAGCAATAGAACTTTTCCAGGCATTTGTAATTCGTGACCTAATTAGAAAACATCTTGCTTCGAACATAGGAGTTGCTAAGAGTCAAATTCGGAAAAAAAAACCGATTGTATGGGAAATACTTCAGGAAATTCTGGATGACCATCCTGTATTGCTGAATAGAGCGCCTACTCTGCATAGATTAGGCATACAGGCATTCCTCCCCGTTTTAGTGGAAGGACGCGCTATTTGTTTACATCCATTAGTTTGTAAGGGCTTCAATGCAGACTTTGACGGGGATCAAATGGCTGTTCATGTGCCTTTATCTTTGGAGGCTCAAGCAGAGGCACGTTTACTTATGTTTTCTCATATGAATCTTTTGTCTCCAACTATTGGGGATCCCATTTCGGCACCAACTCAAGATATGCTTAGTGGACTCTATGTCTTAACGAGTGGAAATCGTCGGGGTATTTGTGTAAATAGGTATAATCCATGTAATCGTAGAAACTATCAAAATGAAGATAATAACTATAAGTATACAAAAAAAAAAGAACCCTTTTTTTGTAATCCCTATGATGCAATTGGAGCTTATCGGCAAAAACGAATCAATTTAGGTAGTCCTTTGTGGCTGCGGTGGCGACTAGATCAACGCGTTATTGCTGCAAGAGAAGTTCCCATCGAAATTCACTATGAATCTGTGGGGACTTATTATGAGATTTATGGACACTATCTAATAGTACGAAGTATAAAAAAAGAAATTCTTTATATATATATTCGAACCACTCTTGGTCATATTTCTCTTTATCGAGAAATAGAAGAAGCCATACAGGGGTTTTGGCAGGGCTGTTGTAATTCTATGCTACCAACGGGAATTCGAGTCTCTCCGGGTTAACTAGGACCATAATTCTAGGACCATAATTGCGGAATTTCTACGTGAATCAAGATCTAGAAAAGGAAGTTTTCCAATCACTGACTCAAGCCCATTGTCAAATTCTACTCAGCGCAATATGGAGGTACTAATGGCAGAACGGCCCACTCAGGTCTTTCACAATAAAGTGATAGACGGAACTGCCATGAAACGACTTATTAGTCGATTTATTGATCACTATGGAATAGGATATACATCACATATCTTGGATCAAGTAAAGACTCTGGGTTTCCGACAAGCTACCGCCGCATCCATTTCATTAGGAATTGATGATCTTTTAACAATACCTTCTAAAAGATGGCTAGTTCAAGACGCTGAACAACAAAGTTTTATTTTGGAAAAACACCATCATTATGGGAATGTACACGCGGTAGAAAAATTACGTCAATCGATCGAAATATGGTATGCCACAAGTGAATATTTGCGACAAGAAATGAATCCTAATTTTCGGATGACCGATCCTTTTAATCCAGTCCATATAATGTCTTTTTCGGGAGCCAGAGGAAATGCTTCTCAGGTACATCAATTAGTAGGTATGAGAGGATTAATGTCGGATCCCCAAGGGCAAATGATTGATTTACCCATCCAAAGCAATTTACGCGAAGGACTCTCTTTAACAGAATACATTATTTCTTGCTACGGAGCTCGTAAAGGGGTTGTGGATACCGCTATCCGAACCTCAGATGCAGGATATCTCACGCGCAGACTTGTTGAAGTAGTTCAACACATTGTTGTACGTCGAACAGATTGTGGCACCGTTCGAGGTATTTCTGTAAGTCCTCGAAATGGAATGATGGCGGACAGGATTTTTATCCAAACATTAATTGGCCGTGTATTAGCAGATGATATATATATAGGTTCGCGATGTATTGCTACTAGAAATCAAGATATTGGGGTTGGACTTGTCAGTAGATTCATAACTTTTAGAGCACAACCAATCTCTATTCGAACCCCCTTTACTTGTAGGAGTACATCTTGGATTTGTCAATTATGTTATGGCCGGAGTCCAGCTCATGACGACCTGGTCGAATTGGGAGAAGCCGTAGGTATTATTGCAGGTCAATCTATTGGAGAACCGGGCACTCAATTAACATTAAGAACTTTTCATACCGGCGGAGTATTCACAGGGGGTACTGCAGAACATGTGCGAGCCCCTTCTAATGGAAAAATAAAATTCAACGAGGATTTGGTTCATCCGACACGTACACGTCATGGACATCCTGCTTTTCTATGTTCTAGAGACTTGTATGTAACTATTGAGAGTGAAGATATTATACACAATGTGTGTATTCCGCCCAAAAGTTTTCTTTTAGTTCAAAACGATCAATATGTAGAATCAGAACAAGTGATTGCTGAGATTCGTGCGAGAACATCCACGTTGAATTTGAAAGAGAAGGTTCGAAAACATATTTATTCTGACTCAGAGGGCGAAATGCACTGGAATACTGATGTGTACCATGCACCTGAATTTACATATGGTAATATTCATCTCTTACCAAAAACAAGTCATTTATGGATATTATTAGGGGAGCCCTGGAGATACAGTCTAGGCCCCTGTTCGATCCACAAGGATCAAGATCAAATGAACGCTTATTCTCTTTCTGTCAAGCCAAGATATATTGCTAACCCCTCAGTAACTAATAATCAAGTTAATCAAGTGAGACACAAATTTTTTAGTTCGTATTTTTCTGGTAAAAATCAAACAGGAGATAGGATTCCTGATTATTCAGAACTTAATCGAATGACATGTACGGGTCGTTATAATCTCAGATATCCGGCCATTCTCGACGGCAATTCTGATTTATTGGCAAAGAGGCGAAGAAATAGATTCATCATTCCACTCGAATCGATTCAAGAAGGCGAGAACCAACTAATACCTTCTTCAGGTATCTCAATGGAAATCCCCAGAAATGGTATTCTCCGTAGAAATAGTATTCTTGCTTATTTCGATGATCCTCGATATATAAGAAAGAGCTCAGGACTTACTAAATATGAGACTAGAGAACTGAATTCAATCGTCAACGAAGAGGATTTGATTGAGTATCGAGGAGTCAAGGTATTTTGGCCAAAATACCAAAAGGAAGTAAATCCATTTTTTTTTATTCCCGTGGAAGTCCACATTTTGGCCGAATCTTCTTCCATAATGGTACGGCACAATAGTATTATTGGGGCAGATACACAAATCACTTTAAATAGAAGAAGTCGGGTAGGCGGATTGGTCCGAGTGAAGAAAAAAGCAGAAAAAATCAAACTGATAATCTTTTCTGGAGATATCCATTTTCCTGGAAAGACAAATAAGGCATTCCGATTGATACCACCAGGAGGGGGAAAACCAAATTCCAAAGAATACAAAAAATTGAAAAATTGGCTTTATATCCAACGAATGAAACTTTCCAGGTATGAAAAAAAGTATTTTGTTTTGGTTCAACCTGTAGTCCCATATAAAAAAACGGATGGTATAAATTTAGGAAGACTTTTCCCGCCGGATCTCTTGCAGGAAAGTGATAATCTACAACTTCGAGTTGTCAATTATATCCTTTATTACGACCCAATTCTTGAAATTTGGGACACAAGTATTCAATTAGTTCGGACTTCTTTAGTGTTGAATTGGGACCAAGACAAAAAGATCGAAAAGGCCTGTGCTTCCTTTGTTGAAATAAGGACAAATGGTTTGCTTAGATATTTTCTAAGAATCGACTTAGCGAAGTCACCTATTTCTTATACCGGAAAAAGGAACGATCTGTCGGGTTCAGGATTGATCTCTGAGAAGGGATCAGATCGCGCTAATGTCAATCCGTTTTCTTCCATTTATTCCTATTCCGAGGCAAGGATTCAAGAATCCCTTAATCCAAATCAAGGAACTATCCATACGTTGTTGAATCGAAATAAGGAATCTCAATCTTTGATAATTTTGTCATCATCCAATTGTTTTCGAATAGGCCCATTCAACGATGTAAAATCTCCCAATGTGATAAAGGAATCAATCAAAAAGAACCCCCTAATTCCAATTAGTAATTCCTTGGGCCCGTTAGGAACAGGCTTTCCAATTTATAATTTTTATTTATTTTCCCATTTAATAACCCATAATCAGATCTTGGTAACTAACTATTTGCAACTTGACAATTTAAAACAGATTTTTCAAATACTTAAATATTATTTACTGGATGAAAATGGTCAAATTTATAATCCCTATTCATGCAGTAACATCATTTTGAATCCATTCCATTTGAATTGGTATTTTCTCCATTACAATTATTGTGAAGAGACATCTACAATCGTTAGTCTTGGGCAGTTTCTTTGTGAAAATGTATGTATAGCCAAAAAAGGACCGCATTTAAAATCGGGTCAAGTTCTAATTGTTCAAGTTGACTCTGTGGTAATACGATCAGCTAAGCCTTATTTGGCTACTCCAGGAGCAACTGTTCATGGACATTATGGGGAAATCCTTTACGAAGGAGATACATTAGTTACATTTATATATGAAAAATCAAGATCTGGTGATATAACGCAAGGTCTTCCAAAAGT